TTACAGTGTAACACTGTATATAAATTTAAAATTCATCAAAAAAATCTTATTTTGCTCAGTATTAGCCTAGTGTCGTAAGTATGTAGGTCTTTTTAGTTTTGGGGTTGACTAAAAAGTTTCGCATACTGATAAGACGGATATTTGGGGGTAGGGGGGTTATTCAAAATAAAATTAGATAATATTCAAATTTTATATTATTCGAAAAACTAGCTCCGGGGGGAAACAGGAAAAAGAATATATCCCTTGTCTCAGAGGAAAAAAAATGTTATGTCCTTACAGCATAAAGTTATTAGCCGCGGTTCTATTTTTGTCACCTTACATCTGCAGTTCATGTACAGGTTTTAGAACGTTAGTGCCGACTCAAGACTTTATGGGGGATTGACTTCACAGAGAAAAAAAAATAATGAATGCAGTCCAAATCAGTTCTGTTGATCATGGGCCATCTAGTACATTGAGCATTTTACCAGAGGCCTCTTAAAAAGAGATGATAGAAACTCTACGGTTAATGTTCATAGATTCAAACCAACTGCCTGTATAGATAATGTGAAGACACTCTACAATTGAAGTCCGTGAAGTTTCTAAACGAGTATCGTGGGGGTCGGGTTGGTGATTTCTCGCCTGAGGGTAAGGTCAACAATCCTAATAATACCAAAACAAAGACGTTTGGCAAGTAGATGAATGCACTATTAAGCATAGTATGCACTCTCGTTACAAAAATTACGGGAAAACAAGCAAGAGGTAGTTTTGAGCCCAGAATTTTGGCTTTGGGTGCCAGTGGCGAAAGTGAAAATCTTTCCCTCTTGAAGCAATTTTTTTGTGTGCATTAAATTTTATTGAGTATCATGATGTTATTTTTTTTCGTAAGGAGTTTTTGGTGTATAAATATTGGCGGCGCCTGGTTTGGGGAGAAGATAGTTATCTTCCTCATATTATTAATAAGTTATATTGGCGGAGCCCGGGTGCACCTGGAGAAGGGGGTTAGCCTTCGGTTTCGGCTTACAAGGCCGATGTTTTGTCTAAACTATCCGGGTATCATTTTATAAGTTTATTTTCTCATAGCCCAATCAGCGGGATTATAATAATAAAAAGTAGGAAGTAAATAATAGAGGCTACTTGTCCAATTTCGGTAAATGGGGGTTCAACCGGCATTCCTCCAATTCAGGTCAAAATCAGGGTGTTTGCTACTAGAAGTCAGAATAAAATTTGGGATGTAAATCGGAATGTTAAGCTTCGTTGTTTTGATGTATGTAGTATTGGGATAAATATAAGGATTAAGATGGATATTAAAAGTGCAATAACTCCACCTAGTTTGTTGGGGATAGATCGTAAAATAGCATAAGCAAATAAAAAATATCACTCTGGCTTAATATGTGGTGGTGCTATTAGTGGGTTTGCGGGAATAAAATTTTCTGGGTCTACAAGAAGATTTGGTACAATTAGGGAGATTAGTATTAAGATAAGAAGTGCTAGTAGAAAACCTAACAGGTCTTTGTATGAAAAATATGGGTGAAAGGAGATTTTATCTTGATTGGAGGGGATTCCTGTTGGGTTGTTTGACCCGGTTTCATGTAGGAATAATAGGTGAATAATACTTATTCCTGCAATTAAGAATGGTAGCAGGAAGTGGAATGCGAAGAACCGTGTTAGAGTAGCTTTGTCTACCGAGAACCCCCCCCAGACTCACTCTACTAGGGAACCCCCAACATATGGAATGGCTGAGAGAAGGTTTGTAATAACTGAAGCCCCTCAAAACGACATCTGTCCTCATGGGAGAACATATCCAACAAAAGCGGTGGCCATAACTAATAATAGTAGGACCACACCAATGTTTCATGTTTCTTTAAATATATATGATCCGTAGTATAAGCCTCGTCCGATATGGAGGTAGATGCAGATAAAGAAGAATGAGGCTCCATTAGCGTGGATGTTTCGTACTAATCATCCGTGGTTTACGTCTCGGCAGATGTGGGCCACAGATGAGAAAGCTGATTGTGTATCTGCTGTATAGTGTATAGCTAGGAATAACCCAGTAATAATCTGGGTAATTAAACAAATCCCTAGTAGGGACCCAAAATTTCATCAGTATGAAATGTTTGATGGTGTTGGTAGGTCAATGAATGAATTGTTAATAATTTTTAGTAGGGGATGAGTTTTTCGTATAATGGGGGCCATTGTTTTTATAGTTGAATACAACGTTGATTTTTCAGGTCAAAGGTCTTGGTTAGAGCCCAGTTAAAAATAATGATATATTTAAGTTTCTTGTTTATAGTTGGTATTTTAGTTGGTTTAATTGCTGTAGCTTCTAATCCCTCTCCTTATTTTGCGGCTTTTGGTTTAATTCTAGCTTCTGTTAGTGGGTGTTGTTTATTGGTTGATTTTGGGGTATCTTTTTTATCTCTTATTTTATTATTAATTTATCTGGGGGGAATAATGGTTGTTTTTGCTTACTCTGCCTCACTTGCGGCAGAGCCCTATCCTGAGGCATGGGGAAACTGGTCTGTAGTGGTGTATGTGTGTGTTTATGTATTTTTGTTAGTAGTCGGAGGATTGTGGTTCGGTTGTGATTATTCTGTTGAGCAACTGTTTAGCGGGGGGTGTGTAGATATAGGAGTTGTTGGGTTTGACTGAGGTGGAGTGGGTGGGATATATGTTCTCGGTGGGGGCTTGTTGGTTATTGCCGGCTGGGCCCTTCTGTTGACCTTGTTTGTGGTATTAGAGGTAACTCGAGGGGTCTCTCGTGGGGCATTACGGGCTGTAAGATAATACTAAGATTAGCACAATGTTGGTTAAAAATAGTATTATGTACATTTTAATTATGCCTGATTGGAAGTTTGTTGTGGTTTTGATAGGTGGCAGCATTTGGCATGATACCCCTTTTGGGCCAAATTTTTCATATCATAATATATCTGTAATATGGGTTGAGATATTTTGTCCAAAGTTTAGTTTTATTTTTGGTGCAGTACGATGCACGATTGTTGGAAAAAAGGCTAGTATATTTGAAAAAGTATGGATAGTTTTATGCTTTAGTGAGAAGCTTGAGATGTCTATTGCTACAATAAGTCCAACTATTGTAACTATAAAGGCTGTTAGTTTTATGATTATTGGCATAGTGAGGACTTGTGTTTTTATAGGGAGAGTGCAGCTAATAATTAATATGCCGGCAATTATACTTCCTCAGGCTAATCGTGTGATTGGGTTAATAATTAAAGGGTTATTCTCATTAATTGTTAAAACTGTAAGAGATCGTGGAGTTTTTATTGATGAAAAAAAGATAATTCGAAAGCTGTATACTGCTGTAAAAGAAGTTGCGATAAGGGTAAGAATCAGGGCACATGAGTTTAGGTTAGAAATATTTATTGATTCAATAATTGCGTCTTTAGAAAAAAACCCTGAGAGGTATGGTGTTCCTGTAAGAGCTAGGCTTCCAATGGTAAGACAAGTTGTGGTTATTGGAAGTATTTTTTGCAGGCCTCCCATTTTTCGAATATCTTGTTCATCATTTAGGCTATGAATGATTGAGCCTGAACATAAAAATAGTATTGCTTTAAAGAAAGCATGCGTGCAGATGTGGAAAAAGGCTAATTGTGGTTGGTTTAGGCCAATTGTTACTATTATCAGGCCTAGTTGACTTGATGTTGAAAATGCTACGATTTTTTTAATATCATTTTGTGTTAGGGCACATGTGGCTGTAAATACAGTTGTTAGGGCCCCCAGACAAAGGCAAATTGAAAGGGCAGTTTTGTTCTGTTCTATTATTGGCTGAAATCGGATTAGAAGGAAAATACCCGCTACTACTATTGTGCTGGAGTGGAGTAGGGCTGAAACTGGGGTTGGTCCTTCTATAGCAGCAGGGAGTCACGGGTGGAGTCCAAATTGGGCGGATTTTCCCATGGCCGCTAGGATTAACCCTATTAGTGGGAGGATTGATTCTTTGTCAAATAAAATAAATATTTGTTGGAGTTGCCAGGAATTTACGCTTATAGATAAATATGCCATACTTAAGATAAGGCCAATGTCTCCAACCCGGTTATATATAACTGCCTGTATGGCAGCAGTGTTAGCATCTGCCCGAGCATGTCATCAGCCAATCAATAAGAATGATATAATTCCTACACCCTCTCACCCAATAAATAGTTGAAACATGTTATTGGCAGAAACTAGAACTATTATTGCTAAGAGAAACATTAACAAGTACTTGAAGAAGCGGTTTATATCCAGGTCTGAGTGTATGTACCAGATTGCGAACTCTAAAATTGACCATGTAACAAATAGGGCAATTGGTATAAATAGGATTGAATATTGGTCAATTTTTAAACTTGATGAAATATTGAAATTGTAGATTATTATCCATGAGAAGTTGATTATTGTTGATTCTAACCCGGAGTTTATAAAGATTAATATTGGCAATAGGCTCAGTAGAAAAGAGTATTTTACTGAGGTTTTTACCATTATTGGTCATGTTTTAGGTGTTTTCGTTAGAATGGGTGAGATTAGGGGGATAATTAGTAAAATTAGGGAGAGTATGAATGATGAGTTAAATACTAATATTTGGTTCATAACTTTTACTTGGAGTTGCACCTAGAGTGTTTGGCTCCTAAGACCAATGGATTACTATTATCCTTTAAAAGCTAAGAAGGCTAAAGATTTTAACTTCAGGCTCAGATAATTAGCAGTTTCTGTGTTTCATAACCCTTCTTGGTGCATAGAAAGAGTTTAACTTTCATTTTTAGAATCACAATCTAATATTTTTTTAAATTATACGCACATGAGAAGGTTCCTGAGATAATGGCGGGTTTTAGGATTAGTAGGAGTATAGGGGCTAGATGTATAGTCATGAGAAAGTGTTCTCGGGTGTAGGAGGGGCTGATTTGATTAAGATGATTGGGAATAGGGCCTCGTTGTGTTATTAAAAAAATGTAGAGTGTATATGAGGCTGTAATCAAGGTTCCTGCCCCTGTAATTAAGATTGTTCAAGGGGACCAATTAAATAGGGATACTATGATTGTTAGTTCTCCTCATAGGTTTATTGAGGGGGGAAGTGCTATATTAGATAAGTTTGCAATAAGCCATCAGGTGGCCATAAGTGGGAGTGTTGCCTGAGCCCCACGGACTAGTAAAAGAGTCCGACTGTGGGACCGTTCATAGTTTATATTTGCTAGACAAAATAGGGCAGATGAGATCAGGCCGTGTGAAATTATTAAGATAACAGCCCCCGTAGTGCTTCAAGGTGTTTGGATTATAATAGCGGCAATTACGAGGCCTATGTGGCTTACAGATGAGTAGGCGATGAGTGATTTTAAGTCTGTCTGTCGTATGCAGATTAGGCTTGTTATTACCACTCCTCATAGGGCTAAAATTATAAATGGGTATGATATTTCTTTTGCTATGGGGGCGAGGATAGTTGTAATTCGAATAATTCCATAGCCACCTAATTTAAGCAGGACTGCTGCTAAAATCATTGACCCAGCTACTGGTGCCTCTACATGGGCTTTTGGTAGTCATAGGTGAGCCCCGTAGAGTGGCATTTTCACTATAAAGGCTAGTAGGCAGGCTAATCACAAAGTCTTGTTTGAATAGCTTTGTAGTACTATTGGCTCTATGATGTTGATCAGCGTCAGGGATAGTGATCCAAGGGAGTTTTGTAGAACAAGAAGAGCAATAAGCAAGGGAAGGGAGCCTGCTAGGGTATAGAATAAAAAATATGTGCCTGCGTTTAACCGTTCGACTTGATTTCCTCATCGGGTAATAATAATTAGAGTTGGAATAAGGGTAGTTTCAAAGGCAATATAAAATATAATTAACTCAGTTGAAGAGAAGGCAATGATTAAGGATGCTTGCAGGAGTGTTAGTATAACCAGATAGGTTCGTTGTCGAGGAAGTGAGTTGATCTTTAGGTGCTTCTGGCTGGCCAGGGTTATTAGCGGAAGAAGTCAGCATGTAAGCACTAGTAGTGGAGATGAGGTTTGGTCTACAGATATTAATACATTTGTAAAGTTCGAAAACTCAAATGGAAGGTTTAGTCATGTTAGGCTTATTATTGCAATAATAGAGCTATTTACTGTGAAGTGAGTTCAAAGCCATTTTGGGTTAACTAGCCATGTTAGTGGAAGTAGTATTATAGTTGGAATTAAGATTTTTAGCATTGTAGTAGATTAAGGTTTTTAAGGTGGTCAGTCCCATGGGTTCGTGTTGTAGCCACTATGAGGGCAAGACCTGTACTGGCCTCACATGCAGATATAGTCAACAGTAGTATCGGAATTAAAAAGTGGTGTCCTGTATTTATTTGGGTTGTTCAGGTAGTAACTGCAATAAATATAATTAATATTATTCCTTCTAAGCAAAGGAGGGCGGATAAAAAGTGTGTTCGGTGAAGTATTAACCCTATAGTACTCAGTGTAAATGCTGATATGGCCGTGAATAAGGTTGATAACATAAAGTATTTTTGGGGTAAACCAAAATCTACTGAGTCGAAATCAGTGCTCTTATTTAGATTAAATACTTATTCGGCCCATTCTAGGCCTCCTTGTGCTCATTCGTACACTAGACCAATTGTGAGGATAAGAAGAATAATTGTTGATCAAAATAGCGTGTTTATTGGGTGTATTTGCGATGCTCAGGGGGTTGGTAATAATAGAGCAATTTCTAGGTCAAATAGCAGGAATAGAATGGCAATTAAAAAAAAGCGAATTGAAAAGGGAAGACGGGCTGATCCAACCGGGTCAAAGCCACACTCATATGGGGATAGTTTTTCTGTGTCTGGGTTATTTAGTGGCAATCAAAAACTAACCATGATCAGGGCAGCGGATAATGCTACTGAGAGTGTTAGTATAAGTGTGATTAAGTTCATTGTCTCTTCTCAGGCTTTTACTAAGATCAAATGATTGGAAATCATTTATACTCATTGTACTAAAAAGACAGGATCCTCATCAATAAATAGAGACATATAGGAAGAGTCATACTACGTCTACAAAGTGTCAGTACCATGCTGCCGCTTCAAAACCAAAGTGGTGACCTGAGGTGAAGTGAAATTTTACTTGTCGAAGGAGGCAGACTAAGAGGAACAATGAGCCAATGATTACGTGTAAGCCGTGAAATCCTGTTGCAACAAAAAAGGTTGACCCGTATACCCCATCTGCAATTGTAAAAGGGGCTTCATAATATTCTATGGCTTGAAGGGCGGTAAAATATAGGCCTAGAATAATAGTTATAAATAGGGACTGAATGGCTTCTTTTCGGCTCCCTTGTATAATACTATGGTGAGCTCATGTTACTGTAACCCCGGAGGCCAAAAGTACAGCGGTATTTAATAGGGGGACTTCAAACGGGTCTAGTGGTGTAATTCCTGTTGGTGGCCAGCACTCTCCTAATTCTGGGGTTGGGGCAAGGCTAGAGTTGTAGAATGCTCAGAAAAACCCTAGGAAAAAGAACACTTCTGAGGTAATAAATAAGATCATTCCGTATCGGAGCCCTTTTTGGACTGGGGTGGTGTGGTGTCCCTGGAATGTGCCCTCTCGGATAATATCTCGTCATCATTGTAGTATGGTTAACAATATAATAACCAACCCTAACGCTATTAGGGTAGTTGATCCGAAGTGAAATCACATTGCTAGGCCAGAGGTTAATAGGAGTGCTGCGATGGCGCCTGTGAGGGGTCAAGGGCTTGGGTCTACTATGTGGTAAGCGTGTGCTTGGTGTGCCATTAGACATTCTCTTGTAGGTACAGGCTTAATAGGAGGACAAATACATAGGCTTGAATCATGGCTACTGCAATCTCTAGTAGTGTTAGTATAAATAAAATAATTATTGTTAGGATAGAGACTGCTGGTATAAGGGGCATTAAAACTAGCACTGCTGTTGAAATTAATTGAATTAGCAAGTGTCCGGCTGTTAGGTTAGCTGTTAGTCGAACCCCAAGAGCTAAGGGCCGAATAAATAGGCTAATTGTCTCAATAATAATTAGGATTGGAATTAAAGGGGTTGGAGTTCCTTCTGGCAGTATGTGTCCTAGAGCATGAGTTGGCTGATTTCGAAGTCCAGTTAGGACTGTGGCTAGTCATAGTGGAACAGCAAGTCCTAAGTTTAAGGACAGTTGGGTTGTTGGGGTAAATGTGTATGGTAATAGACCCAGCAGGTTCATGGTAATTAAGAATATTATTAGGGCAGTCAACATAAGAGACCAATTATGCCCTTTAATACTAATAGGGAGTATGAGTTGTTTTGTAAACATGCTAAAAAATCAAGCTTGGGTTGTTGAGAGTCGGTTGCTTAGTCAGTGGTCTGTCGTCTTAGGAAATAGTAATCACGGCAATAATAGGGCTATAGTCACCAAAGAAGTTCCAAATATAACGGGGCTTATAAATTGATCGAAAAAGCTTAAATTCATGGTCAATTTCAGGGTTGTGTTTTTTCTTTTTTTGTGCTTTGTGGTGTTGGTTCGTTTTGAAGTTTTAAATTGGTAATTTTGGCTGTTAAAATGGTTAAGTAAATAATTCACGATGTTAGGAAAATAGAAAATCATGGGCCAGGGTTTAGTTGTGGCATGTCATTAAGGGTGGTTGGTTTTCACCGGTCTTTAGCTTAAAAGGCTATTGCTTCTCCATGAAAGCTTCTTAATGATGATTCTAGTATTGATGAAGATCACTTTTGAAAGAAGTCTAGGGGCGTTGATTCTACAACAATTGGTATAAAGCTGTGATTTGCCCCACAGATTTCTGAACACTGTCCGTAGAAAACCCCTGGGCGTGATGCAATAAAGGTTGTTTGATTAAGTCGTCCTGGGATGGCGTCTGTTTTTACACCCATGGATGGGAGGGCTCACGAGTGTAATACGTCTTCCGCGGAAATAAGTATTCGAATTGGGGATTCTATTGGAATAACTATTCGATTGTCTACTTCTAAAAGACGAAACTGTCCGGGTGATAGGTTTTGAGTTGGTAGTATATATGAGTCAAATGTTAAGTCTTCATAATTTGTAAACTCATAGCTTCAGTATCATTGGTGACCAATTGCCTTAACTGTCAGATGAGGGTCACTGATTTCGTCTATTAGATACAAAATTCGTAGGGATGGAAGAGCAATGACGATTAAGATGATTGCTGGTATAATTGTCCACACTATTTCAATTTCTTGGGCGTCTATGGCATTAGTGTTTGTTAGCTTTGTGGTCATTATTGTTGTAATAATATAAAGCACTAGTGTACTGATTAAAAAAACAGCTATTAATGCGTGGTCATGAAAGTGTAGTAGTTCTTCTATAATCGGGGATGCTGCGTCTTGAAAGCCTAGTTGTGACGGGTGTGCCATATAAGATATACAAGGCTTTAACTAGTAATTAGGCCCTGACAAGGCCTTGTAATTATTTTACTAATATCTTAAGAAAGTGGTAGATTGGTTATACAGTTGACTTGAAATTAACTCAGGGGGGTTCGATTCCTTCCTTTCTTGTTATGTAATTCGAGCTTGTACAAATGACGGTTCTTCAAATGTGTGGTATGGCGGAGGGCATCCGTGTAGTCATTCGATGTTTGTAGGCGTTAGCTCTGTTGTTATTACTTCTCGTTTTGACGCAAATGCTTCTCAAATAATGAATATTATTATAATCACCGCAACAAGTGAAATTAAAGACCCAATTGATGAGATTGTGTTTCAAAGGGTGTAAGCGTCAGGGTAGTCAGAGTATCGTCGCGGTATACCTGCAAGTCCAAGGAAGTGTTGTGGAAAAAATGTTAAATTTACCCCCAGGAATATAACGCCAAAGTGAACTTTAGACCAAGTTGGGTGTAGCGTATACCCTGAAAATAGTGGGAATCAGTGGACAAACCCTCCCATGATGGCAAATACGGCACCTATAGACAGGACATAGTGAAAATGTGCTACTACATAATATGTATCATGGAGGACAATGTCTAATGATGAGTTTGCTAGGACAATTCCTGTAAGCCCGCCTACTGTAAATAAAAAGATAAAGCCAAGGGCTCAGAGCATTGCAGCGTCCCATTTAATAGAGCCCCCGTGTATTGTTGCCAGTCAGCTAAAAACTTTCACACCGGTTGGAATAGCGATAATTATTGTAGCAGATGTAAAATATGCTCGTGTGTCTACATTTAGGTCTACTGTAAATATATGGTGAGCCCATACGATAAAGCCTAGGAGACCGATTGATATTATTGCTCAAACTATGCCTATATACCCAAATGGCTCTTTTTTAGCAGAATAATAGGTTACAATGTGAGAAATTATTCCAAATCCAGGCAGGATCAGAATATAGACTTCCGGGTGACCAAAAAACCAGAACAGGTGCTGATATAATACAGGGTCCCCTCCGCCCGCTGGGTCGAAGAAGGTGGTATTAAGGTTTCGGTCAGTTAGTAGTATTGTAATGCCGGCTGCAAGTACTGGAAGAGAGAGAAGAAGTAGGATAGCCGTAATTAATACTGACCATACAAACAGGGGTGTCTGATATTGCGTTATGGAAGGGGGTTTTATATTAATTGATGTTGTAATAAAGTTAATTGCCCCCAGGATTGAGGACACCCCTGCCAAGTGAAGTGAGAAGATGGTTAGATCAACAGAAGCGCCTGCATGGGCAAGATTACCAGCCAATGGGGGGTATACGGTTCACCCAGTTCCTGCTCCTGCTTCTACACCAGAGGAAGCTAGAAGTAAAAGAAATGAGGGCGGGAGAAGTCAGAAGCTTATATTATTCATTCGAGGAAATGCTATATCGGGGCCCCCGATCATAAGGGGCACAAGTCAGTTCCCAAATCCTCCAATTATTACTGGTATTACTATAAAAAAGATTATTACAAAAGCATGGGCGGTGACAATAACATTATAAATTTGGTCATCGCCTAGGAGAGCCCCTGGTTGGCTTAGTTCGGCTCGAATTAAGAGACTCAGGGCTGTGCCAACTATACCAGCTCAAGCACCAAAAATTAAGTAAAGGGTGCCAATGTCTTTATGATTAGTAGAAAATAGTCATCGAGTGATTATCACGGGTAAAATGGCCGAATTAGGTGCAAGGTTGTAGCCCTTGTTATAAAGGTTAAAACCCTTTTTTTACCAAGCCCCGTGATGTTCAGCATATAAAATTGCAAATTTTAAAGAGCAAAATGGCTTTTGCCGGGGCTTCTCCCGCTTTTTTTCCTTAACAAGCGGGAGAAGTAGATTAAAGCTCGTAGATTGAGTATTTAGCTGTTAACTAAAAGGTCGTAGGGTCAAAGCCTGCTAATCTAGAAGGCCTTAGCTTAATTAAAGTGTCTGGGTTGCATTCAGAAGATGTGGGGTAGTGTCCTGCAGGTTTTATCAAAGACTAGAAGATTTTAACTTCTACTTAAGGCTTTGAAGGCCTTTGGTCTTATTATCCTAAGTCCTTAATTTATTATTAGCAGTATCGGAGTTACTGGTATTATTATTATGGACAATGTAATCATTATAGGGATAAGTTGAAGATTATTTTTTTTTCGTCAGGCAAGGTTTGAGTTTGAGATGTGAGGGGGTGAGGTTAGTGAGATTGTGTATGATAAGCGGAGATAAAAAAATAAGCTAAGTAGGGCAGATATGGCCATAATAACAGATAGTGCATTAAGATGTTGCTTGGTTATTTCTTGTAAAATTAGCCATTTTGGTAAAAATCCTGATGTTGGTGGGAGTCCGCCCAAGGCTATAAGGACTACCATTGACAAGGCTGCTAATGTTGGTGTTTTTAGTCACGAGATTGAGAGTTTGTTTATGTTTGTTGAATTTAAAGCTATTAATGTTGAAAATATAGAGGAAGTTAGGATAATATAAACTAACAGGTTTAGTAGTGCTAGATTTGGGGTAAAAGGTATAATTATAACTATTCAACCTAGATGTGCAATGGATGAGTATGCTATAATTTTTCGTATTTGTGTTTGATTTAGGCCACCTCATCCCCCTGCAATTATAGATATTAGTGCTATTAAAATCAGTAAGTTTGTATTTAGATGGTGGCTTGTTAGAATAAGTAGGGCCATTGGGGCTAGTTTTTGTCATGTTGATAAAATTAAGCATGTTATTATATTTAACCCCTGTAGGACGTCAGGTAGTCACAGGTGAAAGGGTGCAACTCCTAGTTTAATTGCTAGGGCAACTGTTAGAATTGTTGTTGATGTGTTATGGTTTATGTTAACAATTGTCCATTCCCCTGTTACCCACGCGTTTATAATTGTTGAGAATAGAATTAAGGCGGAGGCTGTGGCTTGTGTTAAAAAATATTTTGTTGCGGACTCTGTGGCTCGTGGATGGTGTAATTTTGTTATTAACGGGATTATAGCCAGTGTGTTAATTTCTAACCCTATTCATGCTAAAAATCAGTGGTAGCTTGATAGGGTGGTAATTGTTCCGACTGCGAGACTTGATATCAATACGGATAGTGTATATGGGCTCATTAGTAAAAGATGGAGTTTCACCAACATATTTGGGGTATGGGCCCAAAAGCTTAATTTAGCTTATTTTACTTTAAAAGGTAGTGTAGTGGGTGCACGAGGGGTTTTGATCTCCTAAGGATAGGTTCAAGTCCCATCTTTTTAATAGGATATGAGAGGGTTTGAACCTCTATTGGTCACTCTATCAAAGTGGTCCCTATCTTTCGGGCACATATCCTATAATAAAGGGGGAATGCCTGTTATTGTAATTGGTATAGAGATATGTAAGAGAGTTATTGCAATTGTGAGGGGCAGAAAATTTTTTCAGACTAAGTGTATTAGTTGATCATAACGGAATCGTGGGTAGGATGCTCGGATTCATAAGAATATAATAGATAGTGCGGATGCTTTAAAAATTAGGTTAATTGTTGAGATTTCTGGCTGAAAATGGTTTATAGTTGGTCCAAGGAATAAGATAGTTGATAGGGTATTTATAAGTAGAATGTTGGAATACTCTGCTAGGAAAAATAGTGCAAACGGCCCTCCCGCATATTCTACGTTAAATCCGGATACCAGTTCTGACTCTCCTTCTGTAAGATCAAATGGGGCTCGGTTTGTTTCCGCTAAGGTTGAAATGAACCACATTGTTGCCATAGGTCATGCAGGGATGATAAACCAGGTTGACTCTTGTGAGGCATTAAAATTTATTAGTATAAATCCCCCTGTTATTAAAATAAGGCAGAGTAGGATAAGTCCTAGTGTAACTTCATATGAGATGGTTTGTGCGACTGCTCGAAGTGCCCCAATTAGAGCATATTTTGAGTTTGATGACCAACCTGACCCTAGGATTGAGTATACTGCTAAACTGGATAGTGATAGTAGAAAGAGAACCCCTAGGTTTAGGTTTGATAGTGAAAATGGCATTGGTAGGGGGGTTCAGATTACTAGTGCCAGAGTTAGTGCTATTATGGGTATAATAAGGAATAGAGTTTGTGATGATGTTGATGGTCGTACTGGCTCCTTAATAAACAGCTTTAGTCCGTCTGCAATTGGTTGAAGAAGGCCTACTGGTCCTACTATGTTGGGTCCTTTTCGTAGTTGTATATATCCTAGCACTTTTCGCTCAACAAGAGTTAAGAAGGCTACGGCTAGCAGTACTGGGATAATGTATAATAATGGGTTTAAAAGGGCAGAGATAACATACATAGTTAAGAAGAGGAGTTGAACCTCTGGTGAAAAGGGCTTAGGTCTCTTGCAATTACCGGACTCTGCCATCTTAACTTGTCCTTTGTTCTAAAGGGGTATTTTGTGTAGTTCTTTATTTGTTTTCAGGGGTGGCAGAGGCTTAGTTTGCAAGAGGCCCCATTTTTTCGGTCCTTTCGTACTAGAAAAAATTTCATTATAGATAGAAACTGACCTGGATTGCTCCGGTCTGAACTCAGATCACGTAGGACTTTAATCGTTGAACAAACGAACCTTTAATAGCGGCTGCACCATTTGGGTGTCCTGATCCAACATCGAGGTCGTAAACCCATTCGTCGATATGAACTCTTAGAAAGGATTGCGCTGTTATCCCTAGGGTAACTTGGTTCGTTGGTCACTTAGTGGATCATTTACATTAAATATTTTAATTTTTGAAGTGTAATTCTAAATTACTTATCTCGGAGGATATTTTCTCTTCCGTGGTCGCCCCAACCGAAAATTTGAATTATAATTATACGGTTTTTATTTTTTACCTATTGGCTGGTATAATGGTATAATTAATTTTGTATTTTAAGCTCCATAGGGTCTTCTCGTCTTATATGGTTATCTTCGCTTCTGCACGAAGAAATTAATTTCACTGATTAGATTAAAGAGACAGTTGAGCTTTCGTTTTGCCTTTCATACAGGTCTTTATTTAAAAGACAAGTGATTACGCTACCTTTGCACGGTCATGATACCGCGGCCGTTAAAATAAATCACCGGGCAGGCGGGACCTCTTATACTTAGATGGCAAGAGGCGATGTTTTTGGTAAACAGGCGGAGCTCTTGGTTGCCGAGTTCCTTTTTAATCTTTAAATCTTCTTTAATGCTCCTGTGTTGGGTTAACAATTATTTTAATATGTTTTTCTTGTTATTGAGTATTTTAGATTGTTAATTATCAGTGATTCTTTCGTTCTGATTTACACTTGCATATTAGAGAATTTATTCTTGTTACTCATTCTAGTATAATCTTATCTACTTAGTAGATGGGCTTGATATGTTTTGTGAGTTTAGATTTTTTATTGGAATAATAAGGAGATTATTAAATTGAGCTTTAACGCTTTCTTGTGATGGCTGCTTTTAGGCCTACATGGTTAATTTCTTTTGTTAATATAATCTTTACTCATTATGTAGGTTGTGTCCTTTATTAATAGAGCTGTACCCCTATTAATTAACTTTAAAGTGCTATTTTTATTTTTTTATTAATTAAAAGACTTTAAGCTGAACTAATATTCATTTCTCAAGAAACCAGCTATCACTAGGCTCGTTAGGCTTTTCACCTCTACTTAAAAGTCATCCCACTCTTTTGCCACAGAGACGGGTTGGCTCTAGTTAGTGCTGCTTTTAAGTAGCTCGTCTAGTTTCGGGGTGGCTAACTTTATTTCTTTTTGTTAGGTTAGACTTACTAGACCATTATGCAAAAGGTAAAGGATTTAGCCTTTTCTTTTCTTTGTTTTTATTATTTATTTCATTTTTATTTCATCTTTCCCTTGCGGTACTTTTTTTATTGCTCATAAAAAATTTCTATCGCCTATACTATTAAATTAAATGATTTATTTTGTCTTGGTTTAGTGGTTTAGGGTTTTGGCTAGAATTTTAACTCAATTTAACCAGAGTTTAACGGGTGTTTTCTTGGTGTAAGCAAGATGCTTTAACTAAGCTATAAATTGATGTTCCAAGTTCACCTTCCGGTAGACTTACCATGTTACGACTTGCCTCTTCTTTTGTCTTTATTTATTTATTTATTGTCTTAGTTGTTCGAAGAGGGTGACGGGCGGTGTGTGCGCGCTCCATTGCCGGTTTAAAAAGAACACTCTTTTTTCTTTTTACTGCTAAATCCTCCTTTATAGTTTTGTTTCACAAGCTTTTCCGTAATATTCTAAGTTAGAAAATGTAGCCCATTTCTTCCCATCTTATATGCTACACCTTGACCTGACGTTTTTATGTTTATAATTGTGCCTACTGTAAGCCCTTTAAAGGGTGGGCTGGACGGTGGTATATAGGCTGTATTGGCAATAGATGGTGAGGTTTATCGTGGATTATCGATTATAGAACAGGCTCCTCTAGGGGGGTGTAGAGCACCGCCAAGTCCTTTGAGTTTTAAGCTGTTGCTCGTAGTATTCTGGCGGATAAATCAAAGTTTATGACCAGGCATAGTGGGGTATCTAATCCCAGTTTGTTTCCTGGTTGTCGTGGGTTCAAGCTTACTTTAGTAAGGCTACTTTCGAGATTGTATTTATTTTAACTATTGCGTGCGACAGCGGAGTTAGTTTTTAGCCTTATTTAATTTGTGCGTTTAACCACCCTTTGAGCCGATTTTATTAATTTGAGTTTCTCGTATAACCGCGGTGGCTGGCACGAGATTTACCAACTCTTTTAACTATCGCTGATTCAAGCTTGTTTCGCTTATTGTTCAATGTTCATCACTGCTGAGTTCCCTTGGGGGTGTGGTTTAACAAGATGTCTTTGGCATAGTAAGTGCCTGATATCTGCTCCTATTTTACTTATTGGTGGTAGAGGGCATTTTCACCGGGATGCTGATACTTGCATGTGTAAACGTAGTTAAAATTAATAGCAAGGCCAGGACCAAACCTTTGTGTTCATGAGATGAATTAAAATCTGTCTTAGCATTTTCAGTGCCACACTTTATGTAAGCTACATTAAC